ATATATCTTTCTATTCGTTAAAAAACCCTAGATGGAAAAAGACAACTATGGTAGATCATAATGTATATAATAGTGATAGTGAGGTAGTATGGGACAAAAAATAAATCCACTTGGTTTCCGACTTGGTATAACCCAAAGTCATCATTCCCTTTGGTTTGCAAAACCAAAAAATTATTCTGAGGACCTACAAGAAGATCAAAAAATAAGAGACTTTATTAAAAATTATATTCAAAAGAATATGAAAATATCCTCCGGCGCCGAGGGAATTGCGCATATTGAGATTCAAAAAAGAATCGATTTGATCCAGGTCATAATCTTTATGGGATTCCCAAAGTTATTAATAGAAAGTAGACCGCGAGGGGTCGAAGAATTACAAATGAATCTACAAAAAAAATTTCATTATGTGAATCGAAAACTTAACATTGCTATCACAAGAATTGCAAAACCTTACGGGAACCCTAATATTCTTGCAGAATTTATAGCCGGACAATTAAAAAATAGAGTTTCATTTCGAAAAGCAATGAAAAAGGCTATTGAATTAACTGAACAAGCGGATACAAAAGGAATTCAAGTACAAATTGCAGGGCGTATCGACGGAAAAGAAATTGCCCGTGTCGAATGGATCAGAGAGGGCAGGGTTCCCCTACAAACCATTCGAGCTAAAATAAATTATTGTTCCTATACAGTTCGGACTATCTATGGGGTTTTGGGCATCAAAATTTGGATTTTTATAGACAAGGAAGAGGAATAAGAAAACTTTCATTGTTTTTTCCTTCTATCTATTGATAGAAGGAAAAAGGGAGAAACTCGTTCATTCTTTTTCCTACCAATCAAACTAATTCTTAATTCTATAGGGTTGAATAAAAATTCAATTGACCTTTTGATATAATTGCTATGCTTAGTGTGTGACTCGTTGGTTTTTTTTTAGGGTTAGGGTTACAAAAGACCGACCCGATAGTATGAAAACCAATTCATCACTTCATATTATCTGGATCTAAAGAACCAGTCAAGATATGTTAAATAAGTCATATCTTTGTAGCAACTGAAATAATTAAACTTTTTTAAAGCAAAATTACAGAAGAAAGGTGTGGATAAATGGAAGGATGAGAGAAAGAGAGAAAAATAATATCAATGATATAGAATTCTAATATGGAAGGTCTGTGGGTTATCTCATAAAAGACAATGTAATAAAGCATCAATACTAATTGATTCATACATAATGAAATTTTCAAGGAATTTCTGATAGAAGAGAAGAAAAAACTCAAGAGCTTCGAGTCAATAAAGACTAAGAAGGTTGACTCAAGAATAAATTAGATTATGAGCTCCGTTGTAGAATTCTGACCTAATCATTTAGTACGAAGTGGTGGAAACGAAGGAACCTGTGAATGCAAAAGATTTTATTAAACAAATGAATCTTAATAATTCACTAGTTAGGATGGCGAAATGAACCGGAAATTAATTAATCTATTCGGAAAAGTGACGAACAAGTGCTAGGACTGAAATAGAGATTGCAAGAGTCAATATTCGCCCGCGAAAACTTTCTTTTTTTGAATTGGTAAACTCGGATAAAGGACAAAAGACAATAAAGATTTATTAGGACGTTAGAAAAAAATAAAATCTTTTCTAAAAATGTTCTAATAGCTATTCAAATTAATTGAAATTCCATTTTGAATCCTTTTATTCGCGAGGAGCTGGATGAGAAGAAACTCTCACGTCCAGCTCTGTAGTAGAGATGAAATTCCGAAACAACCATCAACTATAACCCCAAAAGAACTAAATTCCGTAAACAACATAGAGGAAGAATGAAGGGAATATCTTATCGAGGTAATCATATTTGTTTCGGTAAATATGCTCTTCAAGCACTTGAACCCGCTTGGATCACATCGAGACAAATCGAAGCAGGTCGCCGAGCAATGACACGAAATGCACGCCGTGGTGGAAAAATATGGGTCCGGCTCTTTCCAGATAAACCAGTTACAGTAAGACCTGCTGAAACACGTATGGGCTCAGGGAAAGGATCCCCTGAATATTGGGTAGCTGTTGTTAAACCGGGGCGAATACTATATGAAATGGGTGGAGTAACCGAAAATATAGCTAAAAGGGCTATTTTAATAGCAGCATCCAAAATGCCTATACGAACTCAATTTATTATTTCGGGATAAAAATATAGAACCGACAGAAATGAGTCTTGGGGATGAAACAAAATCGCAGGTTTCTTTTTTTAGACTTAGACAAACAATATTTCTTTTATTTTTTTTCATCCTTTGCATTGGAAGAATAGACTCAAAAATTTATATGATTCAACCTCAGACCTATTTAAATGTAGCGGATAACAGCGGGGCTCGAAAATTGATGTGTATTCGAATCATAGGAGCTAGTAATCGCCGATATGCTCATATTGGTGACGTTATTGTTGCTGTGATCAAAGAAGCAGTACCAAATATGCCCCTAGAAAAATCAGAAGTAGTCAGAGCTGTAATTGTTCGTACCTGTAAAGAACTTAAACGTGACAGCGGTATGATAATACGATATGATGACAATGCTGCAGTTGTAATTGATCAAGAAGGAAACCCAAAAGGAACTCGCATTTTTGGGGCAATCCCCCGCGAATTGAGACAATTAAATTTTACTAAAATAGTTTCATTAGCTCCCGAAGTATTATAGAAGTATTATAAAATAAAAAGAGATCTGATATTTTTGGGGTATTTGAAAAGAAATAGTTTAAGAACTAGATTAATTCGTAGCTTGTGTTTCGCGTATATACCTTAAAAATTTTATATTCATAAACCAATAAAAAAACATGTTAATTATATCCAATTTTGAGACACCAAAAGTTTGAGTTCATCATGGGTAGAGACACTATTGCTGAGATAATAACCTCTATACGAAATGCTGATATGGATAGAAAAAGAGTTGTTCGCATAGCATCTACTAATATTACCGAAAATATTGTTAAAATACTTTTCCGAGAAGGTTTTATCGAAAACGTCAGAAAACATCGAGAAAAAAACCAAAAATTTTTAGTTTTAACCCTGCGACATAGCAGGAATAGGAAAAGACCCTATAGGAATTTGTTAAATTTAAAACGGATCAGCCGACCCGGTCTACGAATTTATTCTAACTCTCAACGAATTCCTAGAATTTTAGGTGGGATAGGGATTGTAATTCTTTCTACTTCTCGGGGTATAATGACAGATCGGGAGGCTCGACTAGAAGGAATCGGCGGAGAAATTTTATGTTATATATGGTAATCCATTTAATATCCAAATGAAATCCGAAACCTCTTCCTATTTGTAAAAAAAAAAAAGATAAGGGGGTGAGTTGTCTAATATCGTTTCTCCTCCATTAGTTGATACCTCAAGGGGGCTTTACCTGGAATGAAAGAACAAAAATGGATTCATGAAGGTTTAATTACTGAATCGCTTCCCAATGGCATGTTCCGGGTTCGTTTAGATAATGAGGATCTGATTCTAGGTTATGTTTCGGGAAAGATCCGGCGTAGTTTTATACGGATACTTCCCGGAGATAAAGTCAAAATTGAAGTAAGTCGTTATGATTCAACCAGAGGACGTATAATTTATCGACTCCGAAACAAAGATTTGAAGGATTAGGTGATTTTTATTCAATACGATTCAAGATAAAAAATTCCAAGAAACCTATTTTCTATCGAGAAGTAGATTCAGAATTAAGATAAGGAATGACAAATATGAAAATAAGAGCTTCCGTTCGTAAAATTTGTGAAAAATGTCGACTAATCCGTAGACGGGGTCGCATTAGAGTAATTTGTGCCAATCCGAGACATAAACAAAGACAAGGATAAAGGGATAATCAGACTCACTAAAGAGCTCAGCGTACAAATACAAATAAAGAATCTGTTTTGACATGAAATGGATATATCCATATATTTCTGACTCATATTTATGAGATGATACAATATGGCAAAAGGTATACCGAGAACTGGTTTACGTAGAAATGTACGTATTGGTGCACGTAAAAGTGCACGTAAAATACCAAAGGGAGTTATTCATGTTCAAGCAAGTTTCAATAATACCATTGTTACAGTTACAGATGTACGAGGTCGGGTGGTTTCCTGGTCCTCGGCCGGTACTTGTGGATTCAAGGGTACAAGAAGAGGGACACCCTTTGCCGCTCAAACTGCAGCATCAGTTGCTATTCGTACAGTAGTAGATCAAGGTATGCAACGAGCAGAAGTCATGATAAAAGGTCCCGGTCTCGGAAGAGACGCCGCATTACGAGCTATTCGTAGAAGTGGTATACTATTAACTTTTGTACGGGATGTAACCCCTATGCCACATAATGGCTGTAGACCTCCGAAAAAAAGACGTGTATAGAAATAAACAGTGAAGAAATTTCAAGAGAAACAAGAGAAATAAATAATTCAATCAAAAAAAATATTATTACTATGGTTCGAGAGAAAGTAACAGTATCTACTCGGACACTACAGTGGAAGTGTGTTGAATCAAGAACAGACAGTAAACGCCTTTATTATGGTCGATTTATTCTGTCTCCACTTATGAAAGGACAAGCCGACACAATAGGCATTGCGATGCGAAGAGCTTTGCTTGGAGAAATAGAAGGAACATGTATCACACGTGTAAAATCTGAGAACGTCTCCCACGAATATTCTACTATAACGGGTATTCAAGAATCGGCCCACGAAATTATAATGAATTTGAAAGAAATTGTATTGAGAAGTAATCTATATGGAACTTGTGACGCGTCTATTTGTGTTAGAGGTCCTGGATATGTAACTGCTCGAGATATCATCTTACCACCTTATGTAGAAATTGTCGACAATACACAACATATAGCTAGCTTGACAGAACCAATAAATTTACGTATTGGATTAGAAATTGAAAGAAATCGCGGATATCTTATAAAGATGCCACATAACTTTCAAGATGGAAGTTATCCTGTAGATGCTGTATTCATGCCTGTTCGAAACGTCAATCATAGTATTCATTCCTATGGAAATGGGA